TATTTCTGGCCGGGAACAGGCCCTATTACAAGAATATTTTTTTTATTAGGGCGGTAGCTCAGAAAAGACAAATTTCCTATCTTTTCTTTCATCTCGGGAGAAATACGATCGGAAGGAGCTAATTCAAACCCCTCCGGTAAAATAAGAACAGCCCCCACATTCAAACCCCCTTTCTTACCATTAGCAAGGACTTGTTTCACTTGCTTATCATAAGGAATTCGAACAACTGCTTCAAATATAGTATCGGGAAGTACTGCTTGTGGAACCTCAATATCCACGGGCTTATTAGCTAAATGACAATTGGCACATACAATACGCCCGGTCGCTTCTCGTGGATTTTCATAACCCTGCTGCGCAAAAATGGGATATGCACTTGAAACGGATGTCTGAGTTATGATATATATGATGAGCGATACGGAAATAGATCGAGTAATATGTTCCTTTATCCAAGAAAAAGTATTTCTAGTTTGCATAGTCTAATCATTGGTCTGAAAATTTCTACAATAAATTGGGTAGGTCGCTAGTATAGTTTCCTATCCACGATTCTGCTATTTATTGGAATCATTTTACTGGAATACTATACTATAAAAATAGTATGAAAACCCCCCGGATAGAATGTTTTTAATACTTATGTAGAACTACAAAGTAAGAAACGTTCTAATTGGATTAATATTGGTGGATCATTTATCAATCATTCATTGAATGATAAATAACTACAAGTGACGGAGATACACGATTTAAATAACGAAAAATCCAATATTTAAAAATAGTATCGAGAATAACCGGAAAAGTGGAAACAAGACTAGATATAATTTGATCATTATGACCAAATCCAAAATCTTTGTATACAGAACCAATCATTAGTTCCCAGCCGTGGGGTGAATGAAATCCGATACATAAATCGGTTAATAAAAGAATTGAAAAAGCTTTTACTGTATCACTTAAGTTATATAGGAATTCCTGAGTCCAAGAATTAAGAATAACAAGTTCTTCATTACCTAAAATAGAAAAACCACTTAAAATAACAAAACATATTATATTTGTCGAGAAGTGTAAAATTGTATGGATACGATCCTCGTTGTGTATCTTGATTAATTGGATCGTTTCTTTGTGGATTCCTATAAGAAGCTTTTGTAGATATGTCTCCGAGTATTCCTTGATCATTTCTTCCAAGAAGAGGATTTCTTCTAATTCTATGAACTTTTCTAGAATACTTTTTTCTTGAATATCATTCAAAAAAATTTCGGATTGGCCGATATTCGCCCAATTAATAACCCAAGATTCCATATTTTTAGTAAATGAGAGAGAAATCCACCAGGGCAAAAATACTATAGATGCAAGATACAAAAGAGGAGTGAATGCTTTCTTTTTTGCCATTTTTCGCCTGTTAATTTTTAATTAACCCACTCCATTTGTCGGACTTTATGTAATCGAATATTTCTTTCAAACATGAGTTCTAGACAGGGCATCAAACCTATGAATCTATTTTATTTGTGATTTTGTTTTGAATCTAGAAAGAATACAGAAATAGACTAAGACTCCACTTCAAGTTCGACTGAAGAAATAATACAAAATAGTGTTGCTAGATACCTCAATTCATCAAATTCCAAACAAATGTCTCCTTTCGATGAATGGCCGAAAGAAGTACTTTGAAGAAATGAATATTATTGAGATTTTGAGACGAAAGAACCCCTTATTCTATCAAAATATCTAGTATTTCGAAAAAAAAAATTCCAACGATTCCCCATAGTCAAGAATAGAATAATTGAGAAAAAGATATTGTGATGGTCAAAAAAATAAGCGGCAAAACAAGTAAAAAGGTCGATTGACAAAGAAAATAATTTACAAGATATGGTTTATCTGCATCTAAAGTATCATTTAGTTATAGAAAAACTAAAAGGATTCTTGCGTTTTTTCCCTCCTGCCGAGAAAGCATTCGTTCTTCCGCCCAGTTCCTTTTCTCAAAATCAAAATACTTCAATTGGTACGCGCAAGAAATAGGCCAATTCCGCGGCTTTTTGTTCAATTTCTCGTGGAGTTAAATTCTCATCAGTACGGGTCAACGGAATAGCCCCCCGGCCTCTGATATCCATATAAAGGACACGACGGGCATAAATACCCTCTTTAACTTCTATTCGAACGGATTGAATATCTTTTATAAGGAATCGGAGGAATATGCGACGATTTTTTCCAGGAAATCCCCAACGAAAAATACACACTATTCCTTCCTTTCTATCGAATCGATCATAACCACTACCTACATTCCAGGAAATTGTGCACCACAAATAGGAACTAATAAAGAGACCCGCGATTCCGTAGAAAGACATCACGATTCCCTGTGGAAAAAAAAGGATTTGCTGAGACGGAACAAAAGATATCAAATTTCTACCAAGAAAACTGGAAGTTCCAACCAACAAGAATCCTAATGAACCTAAAAAAACGATAAGGGCCCAACAAAAATTACTTAGTTTTCGAGACCCCGTTATAAGTTCTATCCATGTATCTTCTGATCGCCAACTCATACTTGATCCGATTGCATTTTATTGAAATTGAGAGAATACCCCAAATGATTTTGACTTTACTTTTTTTGTTTCCGAATGAACTTTCATCAACTAGCACTAGTTTGATGTGAACTAGCACTAGTTTAATGGGAACTTTTAGGAGTAATTCATCAAATTGTTTAGATCTAAAATAATAACATACCCCTCATATGATCCCAATATACATATTGATATATATATAGATCCACCAACTTTACATTTTAGGCATCCAGCGATCCTGATCTATTTGAAACTGGCTAGAATTCAGTTATCTATAGATCATTTTCTGCAGACATAAGAGCTTTTTCCTTTATGTTCGGCGGAAATCACATGTTCTACTATATTTTCTTTTCCGAAATCAATATCTGTGTTATGCTACAAGTCTAAGTTAAAAAAAAAAAAAAGAATGAGACTGGGTCCCCTCGGATCTAAACAATCTTGTTTTTTTGAACATAAAGAAATAAAGAACCCATTGCAATTGCCGGAAATACTAGGCCTACTAAAGGCACAAAAATAGAGGGAAAATTGAAAGTTGTCATAAAATGGGGTACCTCGATTTATTATTTGTACCTGTTCTTATTTTTTTTTAATATCATATTTTATATTTATACTAATTATAATTAATAATTGTAATTATTATGAATTCGTAGATTAGAGATATTAAGTATCTAAGTGAGTATATAGAATAAGTCCAAGGAATGTAGAACTAAATAAATGGACTTATTCATCTATCTATATGAAAGATACATATGATAATCCATTTTCTTTTTCTTCGTTTCTTTGTGTTTTGTTCTTGTCTTTGAATTTCATTTTAATATTTAATAAAGAGTTTCTTACAAATTATTGAAAGATTCATTAGAATGCGACACAACCGGGATTTTTAGTGAAAACGGGATTTTCGGGAGATGGAGAAAGATATAAAACTATATATCTATTTTTTCTATAATTTGAATTTGATTATATACGTAAGATGAAATTCGTTTTATTTTCCTAATTTCACGAAAGGAAGAACTCACGTTTTTATCTTGTTGATAGAGACTTCTTAATTAGTAATCGGGAATCTAGGTAAAAAAAAAAGAGTTATACGCAACTTTTTATTTTGATTCTTTCTACAATTAGATCTTAGGTCGCCAAAGAAAACTCCCTTTTTAGTTACTTTGATTCCGATAAGCTAAGATTCGGATAAGCTAACTACTTTTTTTGTTTGCTACAAATAAAATAATTGAACTTAGTGCGCTCTACTTGATTGAATTGGAATTCAAAGGAAAGAAGGCGTGGAGCTTAAATAACTCACTCAGAACGCTTTTTAAAAGATTACGCGGTACGATTAGGTCGAATAAGCCCTTCTGGAATAAATATTCAGCCGCTTGTGAACCTTCGGGTACTGTTTTATTCAATGTTTGTTCAATTACTCTTTTACCCGCAAATGCAATGTAGGAATTTGGTTCGGCAATAATAATATCTCCCAACATACCAAAACTAGCTGTTACCCCACCAGTAGTAGGAGATGTAAGGATTGATACATACAATAACTTTTTATTTGATTGATAATCATATAAAGCAGACGATATTTTAGCCATTTGCATCAGGCTCAAACTCCCTTCTTGCATGCGCGCTCCCCCCGAAGCGCACACTATAATAAGAGGTAGAAATTGATTAGTAGCGTACTCAATCAAACGGGTGATTTTCTCCCCGACTACGGATCCCATACTACCCCCCATAAACTGAAAATCCATAACCCCAATTGCTACGGGAATACCATTTAGTTGACCTACGCCTGTTTGAACAGCCTCAGTTAATCCTGTCTTTCTTTGATAAGAATCAATACGATCTTTATAAGGCTCCTCCTCCGAATGAAATCCAATGGGATCCAGAGAGACCATGTCTTCATCCATAGGGTCCCAAGTACCGGGGTCGATCGAAATTTCGATTCTTTCTGAACTACCCATTTTCAAATGGTATCCACACTGTTCACAAATATTCATTTTTGATTTCAAAAATTTCTTATAATTTAATCCATAACAATTTTCGCATTGAACCCACAAATGCCTGTATTTTTGAGTTGCATCGAGATCACTAGGCCTTTCTCTTAGAGTTAAATCACTACTCTTCGCGCGGGTTCGTATACTGGACCCCCCACCTTCACTACTAGTTTTACGTTTATCAAAAACGCACCTAGAAATGTAACCGTCACTACTATCACTTACAATGGACGTATCAATACAGATTTGAGACTGAAGATAACTGTCAATGCAACTAGTAATGTGATTATTCCAACTAGATTGAGTATCGTAAATGGAACGATTGTATAAGGAATCTTCATTCGTAGATTCATTATTCATATAACTAGAATTGCGATAACTAGAAAAAGAACTTTCTAGTTCACTCAGAAAAGAATGATCGCTGTCAATCTCAAAAATTTTATTTTCTATATCAAAATAGATAGAATAACTGTCTCCA